CAATCAAATCAATATTCGCGATGCAACCATTGTTACATTAGATCCAAAACAAAGGTTCTTTCTTGACCGAACTACAAGATGGAACTCCTTGATATGGAAAAACAGAATAGAATATAGAATAGAACCTAAAAGGATAAAAGGGAAGTTGCTCTTCTTCGAATCGAGTTAGACCCGAAATCAAAAATGAAAATAAAGGTTTTTTCGATGGATCGTGGGACCCCTTTTTTTCTTCTGATTTGAGATATTATGGGCAATTAACCAACCTATTACTGTACTGAACTGAATCCGATGGTTTAAAATAAGTATCAAATTTAAAAATAGAAAATTCATTAAAAGTTGGTATCAAGCCGTTTTCTCCAAAATGGACTAGATTCTATTGAAAAAGAAATGATCAAAATTGAAGTTATTTTCAAATCCAATTCTTTTATTCCAAATATTCAAAAATTACTTAAATAAGCGGATAAATTAATTTTTTTTACCTATGTAATTTGGAATTCTATTTTTTTTTTTTTAGTACTATCTATAATGACTGATGAATCAAGAACTTTCAATTAGAACTAAACTAATTCTGTCAATTGATTTTTTCTTACCGTCGTATCTGAAAAAATGGAAACTTAGGTAAGTGTTTTATCAACATATGTAGCAAAAGAAGATATCTAATTTAGCTCTTTCATGCCTACTATAACTAGTTATTTCGGTTTTCTATTGGCTGCTTCAACTATAACCCCAGCTCTATTAATTGGTTTGAACAAGATACGACTTATTTGAAATGAATTGAATGAACAAATTCATAAAAATAAATATTTCTCTTTCAGGTATTCTACGGCTCCTTCCCGTGTCAATTGTTAATTCTTGGTCATTGAGATTCGCGGATTTTTCAGATTAATATTTAGGGATAGATCTTACCTTTCTTTTTATCTCCTCAAACAAATCGAAATGATTGAAGTTTTTCTATTTGGAATCGTCTTAGGTCTAATTCCTATTACTTTAGCAGGATTATTTGTAACTGCATATTTACAATACAGACGCGGTGATCAGTTGGACCTTTGATTGAATAACATTTTTTTTTTTTTTTTGATTGACCTCCTCCTTGCAGGAGGTCAAATTCAAGTTGCAATTCAACTGTGTTTTGGTAAGTTTTTTTATTGTGATTCGAAATAACATAAACGGAATCACGCTCTGTAGGATTTGAACCTACGACATCGGGTTTTGGAGACCCGCGTTCTACCGAACTGAACTAAGAGCGCTTTCTTATGCCAGGAGATACGATTGTAAAGAAAAGGATTTTTGCATTTTTGTACCCCCAATGCGTCTTGCATACATTGGTATGCAAAAATGAAAGATTATGTCCGATTTTATTTAATTGATCTCACTCAATTAATCCCTCGTTACCGCCCATAGGAGAAGTAATAGGTAGGGATGACAGGATTTGAACCCGTGACATTTTGTACCCAAAACAAACGCGCTACCAAGCTGCGCTACATCCCTTTTTAAAATTGTTGTACAGTGTCATTGTACAAAATCCATGTCTTGTTTTCCATATCGTTATTTTCTCCTCTATCCATATAGAATTTTCTTGTCATTTCTTCTTTTTGGTTTCATATAATAAAAGAATTATATACATCTGAAACCTAACGTATAAAAAAAGAATGAATATTTATCGGTAATGCTTAGGAAGAAGGGGATCCCCTTTTTTAGGAACAGGGATAGGAAAATCTCATCTACTGTTCATTATACATATCCGTTTTTGTTAGGAATTCCGTACAAAAAAATACAAATGATCTTGAACTACAGCATCTGACCATATATGTATTACAATAAAGAAGGAGGATTTTCAATGCAAGATATAAAAACATATCTTTCCACAGCACCTGTGCTAACTACTCTATGGTTTGGGTCTTTAGCGGGTCTATTGATAGAAATTAATCGTTTATTCCCAGATGCTTTGTCATTCCCTTTTTTTCATTCTAGTTATTGATATGCGAAAAAATGAAGAAAATTGTATCTCCAATTCTACGCGACGTGACTAAAACTTCGCCCCCCCTTTTTCAGTTCTTTAGAATAGGAAGGAAAGAAAAATAAAAAGTGTATTGAACCTCAGCAAAAATCCGGTGGATCTAAAATCCTATTTTGGAGAACAGAAATGGAAAGAGGGTCCAGTGTAAGGTAAATAAAAGCTTCACGAAAGCATAGCATAGAAAAAGATACTTAAATGAAATACTGGGATTAGAATACGAATAATTGATAGTTAGAAAAAATTGTATTACTTACATTATTACTATATAAATAATATTCTATTAATATTAATTAGAATTACATAAATAATTAGAACGAAAACTTTAGAAATGGAATTTCTAGTTAGTAACTTCTATTGATATTTGATATTGATTTTTTTTCTTTTCGTCTTCTTAGGTTCGGGTCGAAAATAGAAGAGTTAAGTCGATCAAACAAAAATTCAAAGGAGGTTCATGGCTAAGGGTAAAGATGTCCGAGTTAGAGTTATTTTGGAATGTACAAGTTGTATCCAAAATGGTGTCAATAAGGAATCGCCGGGCATTTCTAGATATATTACTCAAAAGAATCGACACAATACACCCAGTCGATTAGACTTGAGAAAATTTTGTCGCTATTGTCACAAGCATACGATTCATGGGGAAATAAAGAAATAGATCGAACGAAACACGTGTGTATGATCTTTCAAATCAAAGGAGGAGGAAAAGGAAGAACTTAACATTACCACATATACATATATATATATAATATACAAAATACAAATAAAACCTATTTCGGTCGGATCTGAAATGAATAAAAAAATAGAATTTTAGAGATAAGGAATAAACCATGGATAAATCCAAGCAACCTTTTCGTAAATCCAAGCGATCTTTTCGTAGGCGTTTTCCCCCAATTGAATCGGGGGATCGAATTGATTATAGAAACATGAGTTTAATTAGTCGATTTATTAGTGAACAGGGAAAAATATTATCTAGACGGGTGAATAGATTGACCTTGAAACAACAACGATTAATTACTATTGCTATAAAACAAGCTCGTATTTTATCTTTGTTACCTTTTCTTAATAATGAAAAACAGTTTGAGAGAGCAGAGTCGATTCCTAGAACTACTGGTCCTAGAACCAGAAATAAATAGATATACTCTTCCATTGATTCAAAACTCTAATTGGAACCCAAGCTCAGATTGATGTTTTGTTCGAAAAAGCCTCAAATCTGGATTTTATTGTTGTGTTATAAGAAACAATAAATAGGGAAAGGAAAGAAGGAATCTTTTTTTTGAAAGATGTTTATTCATTCCTACTACTTATCTAAATTTCTTAATTTATTTTTGTTCTATCTTCCCGGAGGCCGCTCTCCGGGGAATTCAATTCTGTTTCAAGCATTCCTATATATGACTTTAGAATAGAATCTCTTTTATTTGATAATCTTATTGGAAATCATGTAAAGACAATTCTTATTTGATATAGCTATTTGCGCAAGTATTTTACGATTAAGAAGCAATTGCTTCTTGTACAGATTGTGTATGAATCTACTATAACTATAGAATACCCCATTCTCACGAACTGCTGCATTTATCCGAGTGATCCACAAACGACGAAAGTCCCTCTTTTGCCTGCCCCTATCTCGATGAGAGGAAACCAAAGCTCTCATTTTCTGTTGAGTAGCGGTTCGGGTAAGCCTTGAATGAGCCCCTATAAAGGTTGATGCAAATAAACGAATTTTTGTTCGACGTCTCCGAGCTATATATCCTCGTTTAACTCTGGTCATTGAATCAAATTAAACTTTAATGAATAACTAATTGATTTCTCTTCTTTCAGTCATCCTTTTATCCCCCGATTGATTAATAACAAAACGGATTTTTCCGATATATAAAATATAAATTCCAATGGCTTTTGCTACTATGACCTTCCCAACCACTATTTTTTATTTCTTCCAGGTAAAATACCTGGAAATAGGAAATTCCAGCGATATTAAATAAATAAAAGAAATAAAAAATAGTGGGTTCCGTCGTTTCTATGGTTACTTCGTAAACGGTGAGGTCCTCTCTATACACCGGAGCCCCCTCTTTCATTTAATCAAATGTTATTGTGAACTTGTATAGTTCACTCTCCTTGGCTCTACCAATCAATTATACAGTAATAGCTCTTTTCACAAGAAAGGATATCCATACAGTGACGGCATTTAATTATGAAAGTTGGCTAGGTAGCTGACCTTGTTAGTCCGTTCTTTCAAAAATAGGAACATAACCTTTTTACTTCTTATAGTACTATTTCCTCCGCTTAATGGATAACTATTTGCTATGCTACCAATGGGGAATTGCTTCTCATCTCAAATTGAGGTGATTGGATTTGCACCAATGGAAACCATAAATTTCAACTTCATACACAAAAAATATAGGTATATGATAGATCCTCATTTTTTTTTTTTTCTTAGTTTATTTTTAGATAGTAAATGGCTTTTTCCACTCTATCTATCCTATTCATTGGTACTGGTGATTGGTACTGGAAAAATTGTTTCATTTGTTCGAACTCATGATCTAAACGAGTCGCACATACACCCTAGTACATGTTCCCCTACGCTGAGGACATCCTCGAAGCGCGGGAGATTTCGTGATATTTCTTATTGGCTGTCTTGTGTTTCTAATAAGTTGTTTAATTGTCGGCATATCATAATATATATAACAAAATTGGTTGGTTTAGATCGATCTTAACCTGATGATTGATGATTATGAATTATTTCCATTCAATATAAAATCGCGGAAAATTCGAATTATGGTTTGAAGCGGAATCATGTATTTACACGGAATCCCCAGTATTTTCATTTTCGACCGCTACAAGATCAACAATTCCATGAGCTTGGGCTTCTGTTGCTGACATAAAAACATCCCTTTCCATGTCTTCGGATATAACCCATAAAGGGTTGCCCGTTCTTTGTACATAAACCTTTGTGAGGGTTTCGCGAAGTTTCAGTAGTTCTTCCGCTTCCAGGATAAATTCGCCTGCTTGCGCCTCATAAAAAGAACTAGCAGGCTGGTGAATCATAACCCTGATAATATTTGATATAACATCATGCATGAACGGTTCTTCTATCTCGCACGATTGGGCTAAAGTAAGGGATAAAAAAACAAGAAGAAAAAAAAAACAAATAGAATTGAACAGCCGTACAGGCATCCTTTGTGCATTGCATACGGCTCTGCAATGGAATTTCCTTTCTATTCTATCGAAGAAAAAAATAGAATCCATCCGATCCAGATCGTTGAATGATCCATTTACCACCCTTCCTTTCGTATTGTAGGAGTAAAAAAATACTATGATGGTTCTGTTGCTTTCTATATTTATCTCGTCTGCGATTTAGCAATCCCAAAGTTTCTTTTTGATATGATCAAATAAGGAAAAATGATCTTTTTTTTTTTTTATTTTCGCACTCTTTCTTTCGTAACATAAATATCAGAAAGAGACTTCTGGTGTGCAAGAAAAATGGTTTGTGACGCTGAAAATGTACTCCCGACACATAAATAAAATCAAATCGGAAATAACCTTTGTTTCATACTACTATCTCGATACAAAATCTCGTGTTAGGAAAAACAATAATAGTTTGTTCATATCGAACTCGAAGTGCCATGCTATTATTACCTATTATTCACATTCGATATGGCGAAGGCATAGTCTTCTTCTTTTTTTTTCAAACTCATTGGCGCCAAGCGTGAGGGAATGCTAGACGTTTGGTAATTTCTCCTCCGACCAGAATAAAAGATCCCATTGAAGCGGCTAATCCCATGCATATTGTATGTACATCAGGCGAAACAAATTGCATAGTATCATAAATGGCTATTCCTGGTATTACCCATCCGCCGGGGGAGTTTATAAACAAATAAAGATCCTTAGTATCATCTTCTATACTGAGATATACCATGAGACCAACAAGTTGATTTGAGATCTCGCTATCAACTTCTTGGCCTAAAAAAAGTAATCTTTCTCGATAAAGTCGGTTGATTAGGACAAAATTGTATCCCTTTTGAACCGTACGTGCACCTTTGGATGCATACGGTTCAAAAAAATTGCGAAAAAAAGAATCAACGTGTCGATTCCAATCCTATCTCTTTTTTTTTTTTTTTTACAGATTTCTGTTTTTCTAATGAAAATGAAGGGGTTTTTCTTCTATTTTTCAAAAAAATATGAGTTTTAGCTCCCTTCCCTAAAAAAAAGAATTTACCGAACTTAACTTATTTATTTTTATTGAATTAACCTTCATTGATGTATTGTTTCGTCGAGATTCAAATCACGATGTCATTTTCTTGTTCCTGAATGGGTCCTTTCAATTCTTTTAGGTTCATGTTCTACTCCGGGGAAAGATCTACCCGAATTCTATTTGCACATATAGGACAAATGATCTCAGTACCATTTCTTTTTGCTACGACTTTTTTCAATTCGTTTCATGCCTCCCCCAAACTATTCGATGTATTCATCATACTGGTTGGCATGGCAGTTTGAGATCACCCCTATAATTAAATACTAAGAATCGTCTATGCTACAAGTGGTAATTGTACATATATTACTATTACCAATTTGGTATTTTCTGAACGGAGCCTGGATACTTGATTTTATTAGTCCAAGTCAACCATAAATTCTTCTAATTGATAATATTGATCCTCAATATAAATTGATCTAATTTCACTTCACGCTCCGAATGATTGATTCTTCAATCAATACAATATTTCTTGGGCGAAACAGAGGATATCTCAATCGGGGGAGAAAACGGGTAAATCCCATATGACCCAATATGTCTGACAAGTCGCACTATACGTCAACCCAAACTGCATCTTCCTCTCCAGGACTCCGAAAAGGTACTTTTGGAACACCAATAGGCATTAAATTAAAGAAAAAAATTAAGTACTATACTTCACTTTAATATGGAAACGTAAGAATCAGTTTATTGTCTTCATCATTTTTTTCTGTTTATTCTAGTTTATACATAAATTGGAAGGTTTTTAGAGAAAGACAGAATGAATAAATCAAAATTTTAATGAAGGGATCGACTGTTCGAATAATAAACAAGTATCCATGCATTCGTTCCCACAAAATGGGACCAATGCTCCCATTGCGTATTGGTACTTATCGGGTATAGAATAGATCTGCTTCTCTTTGTTCTTACGAACAGAATTTTTCCGTTATTTTCAACGGAATAGAATAAATAGTAACCTTTTCTCATACAAAATCCGCTGAAAAGTACATAACATAGTATATTCCAATGCGATAAAGTTACATAGTGTCTATTTTTCTTTGATAAAGGGGTATTTCCATGGGTTTGCCTTGGTATCGTGTTCATACTGTCGTATTGAATGATCCCGGTCGATTGCTTTCTGTCCATATAATGCATACGGCTCTAGTTTCGGGTTGGGCCGGTTCGATGGCTCTATACGAATTAGCGGTTTTTGATCCCTCTGACCCCGTTCTTGATCCAATGTGGAGACAAGGTATGTTTGTTATAC